ATATTAATAGTTAATAAATAACTTTAAAATGCAATTTTAAAATAAACAAGAAAAGTTTTAATATAAATAAAGTGCCTGATTAAAGGATTAAATTGTAAATTTAATTATAGTGTACACCCACTCTTTGTTAAAATTTAAAAAGAAATTTAATTGTAGTTTTGAAAACTACTAGTTTGATTAACTTAAAATTTTAAAAACCCAAGCTGAAGAATAACAACAAAAATCTAATAAAAAAAAAAGAAAATGACCAAATGTAACAATAAAAATTAAAAACATAAGATTTAGATGAAAAAAAACTAATAATCATAAAATAAAAATAAATATTAAAATAATAAATAAGAGAAAACAACGAAAATAAAACCAGAATACAAAAAAAAATAGAAAAATCCATAAACATGTAAGAAAATCTCACTATTAGCTTAATGAAAAACCCCAGAAAGGGGGGGATGCCAGAAAAATTAACAGCCCCCAAAAAAAAAATGACGACATTAACAACATTAAAAGAATTAAATTTAAATTGACTCACATATCAAAAATTAGAAGAATTAAATAAACAAAATAAAGAGAATAAAACAAAAACATACCCCAAAAAAAAAAAAAAAAAAACAGAGTCGCTGATTGCAGAGGCAGCCAGCAGCCAGCAGCCATTTACTATGCCAGAATAGCCCAAAACCTTTTGAATCGCCGAATTCCCTATTCCCCACAATCTCCCCACAAGTGCGGGCAAGCAGAGAAAACACCAGAGGCCCTGAAGCTCAAGAGAATAAATTATTATAAGAAGAGGCAATAACTTTATAAACGTAAATATAAAAAAAGCACCCAACCAAGGTATTTTACCTAAAATTGAAATTAGCCAAAAGTGAAAGGGGGCGAAACCAATTTTTACAAACAAAAAAATAACATTTAGCCACACCATATTAAACCTAACTTGAAACATTCACAATAACAAACAAATAAGCAACCCCACACCCGATAAAATCTGCACGATAAAATACTTGATTAAAAACTCAGTTACTCCGTAATTAGCATCAAACACTACTAACACTACAAAAAATAAAAAAGAAGCTTCTATTAAAATTCATAAAGTAAACCAAGAATTTACACACCACCCCAGTAAACTAAAATAAATTAAACTAAATCTTGATAAAAATTTTAAAAAATTAATTAAAAGAAAAGATGTAGAACTTATAATAGGAATATGAATCCAACAGCTTAAACTTAGCTTATTCTTTCAAAGGCAAGTTTAATTGCTTAACTGCTGTATCACAGCAACCCTTTAATCAGGCACTCTAAATTAGACAAGCCGCACTAAGGCACCTTGCAGATGCAAGCTGCAAATTTTACATAATTTTAAAACTATTGTCCAGTGTAAAAATTAATAGTGTATACACAAATGTACGCTACATATAGTAATAAGCTCTTACATAATTATAGGGGAATACACATAAATAAGCATTAATAATAAATAATCTATATATTATGTGAAGCTCTGAGTATGTAAGGGACTCATGGTATATACAAATGTACGCTACATATAGTAATAAGCTCTTACATAATTATAGGGGAATACACATAAATTAGCATTAATAATAAATAATCTATATATTATGTGAAGCTCTGAGTATGTAAGGGACTCATGGTATATACAAATGTACGCTACATATAGTAATAAGCTCTTACATAATTATAGGGGAATACACATAAATAAGCATTAATAATAAATAATCTATATATTATGTGAAGCTCTGAGTATGTAAGGGACTCATGGTATATACAAGTGTACACTACACAATTAGGGTGCTCCCCCCGCACCCTAATAGAAGGGATTTTACTAAAAAAAACAAAAAAAACAAAAAAAAAAAAACAAAAAAAAAAAAAGGCCCCCTAACCCCTCCGTGAGGGCCCCCTAGCTGCTAAGGCTGTTTGAACCAGATGCGCTGGCTGGAACACACGTTCTCTTATTTAAAATTTAGATAATTTGTCCAATCCAGAACTGGCTTGTAAAGTTTTGCAACGGAGTTTTACTATTACTAAATTTATATATTTTGTTAAATAGTGTTTTTATTAATTCTTATTCTAAGATAAGAGTAATTAACACTAAAAATTTAGTTAATGTCTATAACACTGGCTTGTCAAGCCAGAGTAATTTAAAAATTTGTAATTTTTGTTATATAGAAGTAAAATATTACAATTAATTTCGACTTAATGTTAAAGACTATCATCTTCGTATAAATAATTAATTCAATCTTTTAGTGATAATAGAAAATCATTTTTTTCGCTTAGTTTGACCAAGGCCTTGGCCTATTACATTATCTTTTAGTCTATTGAATCTGGGTGCGGGGGTTATTTACTGAATTAAGTCTTACGACATTCTTCCTCTGTTTTTTTTTTTTATTCTTTCTTTTCTGATTGTGGGTCAGTGATGACGGGATGTAATTCGAGAGGCTGTTTTTGAAGGTAAGCGTTCTACTAAAATTAATTTAATAATTAATAGTGGGGTAATTTTGTTTATTGTGTCTGAAATTTGTTTTTTCGGTTCTTTTTTTTGAGCTTATTTTTATTTTAGCTTAAGGCCCGATTACTCTCTAGGAGTGAGATGGCCCCCTAAGGGGATCGTGGTTGTTGATTATTTAGGTATTCCATTTCTTAATACCCTGATTTTATTGGCATCTGGGGTGTTTATCACTTGGGCGCACTATAGAGTTATTAATAATAGGTTTTATATGGCTAAAACAAGACTTTTTTTTTGTGCTATATTAGGGTTGTATTTTTTAATGGTGCAAGGCTACGAGTATGTAAATATGTCTTTTAGGTTTACTGAAAGAGTTTTCGGCAGTTCTTTTTTTACCTTAACAGGATTTCACGGGTTTCATGTTTTGGTGGGCTTAATTTTTATTTTTATTAACTTAATTCGCCTTATGCGCAACTATTTTTCGCCGACAGGGCTCCTGGGACTAGAATATTCAATCTGATATTGACATTTTGTCGATTTAGTCTGGCCGTTTTTGTATTGTTTTATTTATTGATGAGGATGTTAAATTTTATTAGTATATAATAGTATGGTTAACTTCCAATTAACGGGTTTAATTAATTAAATAAAATAAATGATATTAACTTTTATTTATTTGACAATTTTATTAATTATTGTACTTATTTTGTCTTTAATTTCCACTTTTATTAATATTAAATTGAAGTTTGATCGTGAAAAGTTTTCAGTTTTTGAGTGTGGGTTTGATTTATTAAGAATCTTACGATTGCCCTTTTCCATCAATTTTTATTTTGTAACAATTATTTTTCTAATTTTTGATGTTGAATTAACCTTACTTTTACCTTTTATTTTTAATATAAAAAGCTTGGCAGTGTCTGGAGTTTTAATAATCATACTTATTTTTTTTTTAATTTTAATTGCAGGGTTTGTTTATGAGTGGGCCGTTGGTCTTTTAAACTGATTTATTTAGATTAGTTAAAACCAAATTAGAGGTCTACTATTGTTAATAGTATAATTGAAAATTATTCTAACTAAAATAAATAACTAATTTTAAGTTTGTTATTTACACTAACAAGATGATTGAAAAATCTTTATTTAATTTTTAATTTAAGTATAATTACATTAATTTTTGATATTAAAAACACTAATTAAATTTAGTAAATTAAAGACTTAAAATTAGTTAAAAATTTTAATTTAGTTTATAATTACTATAAAGAATTAAATATATAAAAATATAAAATTAAATATAAAATAATTAATATTAAATATTAATCAGTTAAAGAAATTTAACTTTAGACTATCTTTTCTATGTTTACAAATTTAAGTGCCAGCAGTAGCGGTTACACTTAAAACTCGGTAATTACCTTTTATAGGAATTTAATTTTACACTAAGAAAAAAAATAAAACTTAATAAGTAGAATTTTACAGTTTTAAAAATATTCTTTATAATTATAATTTAAAATGATATTAAAAACTAGGATTAGATACCCTACTATTATCTTAAAATTTAAATAAAGTAGTAAAAGTTAATTCTTCAAACTTAAAAATTATGGCGGTATTTTAAACTAACCAGAGGAACTTGCTTAATAATCGATAATCCACGAGTTATTATACATTTAAAATTAAATTTATATATCGCTGTTAAATATAAATTTTTATGTTTTTTATTAATATGACCAACTATGTCAATTACCCCAAGTCAACACATAATTTTTTAATGCTTAAAGTGAGTTACATTTACTTAAAGTAATTTTATATAAAAATTAAAAATTTAAACTAAAAAGGATTTGAAATTAAAATTTTATTATATATAAATTTTGAATAAGTAATAAAATATGTACAAATTGCCCGTCACTCTTAAATAAATTAAGATAAGTCGTAACAAAGTAAACTTACTGGAAAGTAAATTTAGAAGTAAACTTCAAATATAATTACAAAGTTTCACTTTGTTAGCTAGTTTACAATATATCTTAAATATTTTAAATTAATAAATTTTTTAGTTCATAAGTTGCTTAAAAATACTAAAATAATTAAATAAAATTTAATTTTTAACAATTTAATTAATTTAACATCAAAAATTAAAACTAATTACATTTTAAGTAGACTTAATTTGTTGTACCTTTTGTATCAGGGTTGGTTAAAAATAGAACTGTAAATTTGCTTCTCGAAAAAAAGCTATATAAAATTTTAATAAATTATTGTAAAATTAATAAATAAAATAAAATTTTAGATTTTATATAAAATCAAGCTTTTTATATCTAGTTGTTGCTTAAATCAGTTTAAATGAACATTACACTCTATTAAAATTATATTTTTTTGTGTAATTTAATATTTTAGAAGCTAAGTTCTAAGATAAAATAAATCTTCATATTTTAATAACTAAAGTAAAATTAAAATTTTTTAAACAGTAAAATATGTTATAATATTAGCTATAGAATCTAAATTTAAATGTTAAATTATTAAGACTAAGTAACTTGGCTTAACACAAAATAAAGCTAGCACAAATGATTAAATAACTATACTTTTAAAACTTAAGTATAAAAAACTCGGCAATTATATAAATTTTCAACTGTTTAACAAAAACATAGTTTATGGTTTACTTTCTTAAATATTTTCTGCTCAATGAAGTTTAAATAGCTGCAGTAAATTAACTGTACTAAGGTAGCATAATAAATTGTTTTTTAATTAAAAACTAGAATGAAAGAATAAATGAAAAATTATCTTTTTAAACTATTAATAAGTAAAATTTAATATTTAAGTTAAAAATCTTAAATTAATTTTAAAAGACAAAAAGACCCTTTAGAATTTAATAACAATAAGTATAAACTGCTTTGATTTATTAAGTTGGGGAGACTATAAAACTTAAATCTTTTATATTGTTTAATCACTTTATTTGTGCCAACTAACAACCCAGAAACTGGATTTAAATCAATTTACCTAAGGGATAACAGCGTAAAATTTTTTGAAAGATCAAATTTATAAAATTTATTACGACCTCGATGTTGGATTAGGGAACATCTTAAAAGAAAAATTTTTAGTGTTTGGTCTGTTCGACCAGTAGGGCCCTACATGATCTGAGTTCAGACCGGCGTAAGCCAGGTCAGCTTATATCTTTAAATTTAAAATTTATTATAGTACGAAAGGATTTAATAAAATAAATAGTTTAAAATTAAATTAGCATAATTAATGTTTTAAATTTAGAATTTAAGGAAAGAGTAAGCTCTCTATTTAATAATTTTAATATCATTAATTAATTTCATTTTATCAATAGTCAGAATTCTGTTAAGAGTGGCATTTTTCACTTTAATAGAGCGCAAGTTTATTAGATTTTCGCAAAATCGAAAAGGGCCAAACAAAACTTTCTTAGTTGGAATTTTGCAGCCCATTTCAGATGCAGTGAAGCTTTTAACAAAAGAATTAAGATTGAGTATAAAAACTAATTTTTTATTATTTGTCTTATCCCCCGGCATTAATTTAATCTCTTCTCTAGCCCTATGATTGGTATTTCCCTACCTATTTGAATTTAGGTTCATAAAAATAAGAACCCTATTTTTAATGAGGTGCATGACTATAAGCATAATAACAATTGTTATAATAAGGTGGTCTTCAAATTCAAATTACGCATTTATTGGAATAATGCGCTCAATTTCGCAATTAATTTCGTATGAAATTAACTTGATTTTTGTTATTATTTGTATTATTAATTTAACTAACCAAATAAATTTTAAGTTAATAAATACAACACAAAAACTATTTACCCACAGCATTAACAATATTTCCATTATTAATTATTTGAATAATAACTATTTTGGCAGAAACTATCGAACGCCCTTTGATTTTTCAGAAGGTGAGTCAGAGCTTATTTCTGGGTTTAATATTGAATATGCAAGAACATCGTTTACATTACTCTTTTTATCTGAATATTCTAGAATTTTAATTATAAGGTTGATTACTACACTCATATTTATAAATAGAACGCCAGCAACAATTTTATTTTATATTAACTATAATTTGCTCTGTTTTTATTTTATTTGAACCCGGTCAACCTTTCCCCGGTTTCGGTATGATAAGCTCATAAAGTTCAATTGAACCCAGCTTTTGCCCTTAAATACTGTCATTTTAATATGTTTATTCGTGTACAAATTTTACTGTACTATAAAAAATTAAAAAACTGAAGACTTTTACAGTCTGAAAAATGGTTTCAAACCAATTAAATCAATTTAAGAGCTAAGAACTGTATCTCAAAAATAAACTAAATAAAAAAACACAAAAAAATATCTGAAGTAAAATAGTGTTAAGATTTGACCAATAAAGTAATAAGGATACTCAACCTGATTTGCCCCAATTCACATAAGCAAAATAACTCTAAAAATAAATCAAAAGTAGTAATAATCCATTAAAGGATAAAAAGTAGTTCTGTTAAACTTTCTATTAACATTAATTAAAATTAGCAGGATTAAAATAGAAATAAACAAGGCCACCACTCCGCCCAACTTGTTGGGGATAGAACGTAAAATAGCATAAGCAAACAGATAATACCATTCAGGCTGAATGTGAATGGGAGTAACCAAAGAACTCGCTATGATAAAATTTTCTGAATCTACCAAAATTAAAGGATAAAAAAACACTAAAGTAAAATAAATAATAAAAACAATTCCATATCCCAATAAGTCTTTTAAAATAAAATAAGGATAAAAAAAAACTTTGTCATAACTTCTGCTAACGCCCAAGGGGTTGTTAGAGCCCAACTGGTGAAGAAAGGCCAAATGAGCAACTACCACAACTAGTAAGATAAAGGGAAATAAGAAGTGGAAAGAAAAAAATCGATTAAGAGTAGCATTACCAACCGAAAAACCCCCCCAAACTCAAAACACAATTGTTTCACCTCAGTAAGGGATGGAAGAAATTAAATTAGTAATTACAGTAGCACCCCAAAAAGACATCTGGCCCCAAGGCAAGATATACCCCATAAAAGCCACTATTATTAATAAAAGCAAAATAATAACTCCAGAAATCCACACTATTTTTTTCTTAAAAGAAAAGTAGTAAATTCCCCGACCAATGTGAATATACACAAAAATAAAAAAAAAAGAAGCCCCATTAATGTGTAAATATCGAAGAAGCCAGCCAAAATTAACATCACGTCCAATATGAATAACACTATCAAAGGCCACACTAACGTTCGCTGCATAGTGAAAGGTAAGGAATACTCCAGTAGCCACTTGCACTAACAACACTAATCCTAACAAAGAGCCAAAATTTCACATAAAGCTAATATTTCTTGGAGTTCCCAAATCTAATAAAGCCCCGTTAACCTGAGATAAGGAATTTTTACGAAAAATTAAATAACTATTCATTAAATTTTTATTCGAAGAGGCCCAGAACATTTCTTAACAATTTCATAAACAACAATTAAACAAACAAGCAAATAACTAATAAAAAATAGAGAATAAATAGAATAAGGGTAAAATAAATATTTCAACAAATTCAAAAATTCAAAATAAAGAAATTTAACATTAATTAAGTAAATTAAATCAAAAAAAGAAGTTGAACTAAATAAAAAAACAAGCGTAAACAGAACTAGCAAAAATCTTAAATCTCTTAACAAAATACTCTTTTCTCTAAAAATAACTCTACAAAAATATATTAGCAACATGACTGCCCCCCTTATAAACAGAAGAAAAACAATATATGAAAAAAAATATAGACGAATTGCTAAAGATAAAAATAAAACAGATAGCAAAATAACAAAAATAAGTATTAAAACCAGAACTAGGGGGCTCATAGTTAAAGAAAAGACTATAAAAATTCAGAAAAACTCCAAACAGTAAATAATTTAAATAAAAATACTAATTTTGGAAATTAGAAATAATCATTAGTTTTTACTGATTTTAAGTAAAAGAATCTACATTATTGAATTACAAAATCAAAGTTTTAAATTAAACTACTAAAATTATGCTATACTGACAAATCACCAGGGACCACCTAGTAGAACTATTTAAATTTTCACTAATAATGTTCGTTATTAATAAAACACACATAATGACTAATTTAATAATTGCTGAATTCATGGCCGTCAGGGCGTCACTAATTGCATTTTGAAAAATAACGTCCTTATCCATTGAACTTTTTGTCGCAATATTTACTATAGTTTTATTAATTGCAGAAAGAGTAGTAGGCCTTTCTATATTAATCAGCATCATCCGAACCCAAACAAACGACTATCTTAAATCCTCATCTGTTCTAAAATACTAAAATTTTTAATAATAGCATTAGTAATAATATTTATAAATAAAAACACCCTAAAGCCCAGAATATGGATCATGGTGTCTATATTCAACTTAAGAATCCATCAGGGCTCAACTGGCAAAATAAGATACCTGTTAATTGGTGATAGTCTATCGTTTTGAATTACTAACATAAGTCTGTGAGTAATTATATTGATTTTATCTATCAAAATAAGAAACTATGAAAAACACAAAATAATTTTTATATTACTCACAATAATTCTAATAACGACCTTTTATTGTTGAAACTTTCTATTATTCTACATTATATTTGAAATATCTATAGTAATAATTATTATTACGGTAATAATTTGAGGCTATCAACCAGAACGAGTAGAAGCAACTATATTTATAGTGATTATAACATCTGCCCTCTCTTTGCCATTTTTTTTATCACTTATAAATAAATTTAATTACCTTAATTTTTGAATGCTTCCAGCCAAGATTCAAATATGGGAATACTTAAGAATCATGTTTATTTTTATAGTCAAACTCCCAGCATTCACGCTACACGCCTGATTGCCCAAATTGCACGTAGAATCGCCAATCCAGGGATCAATAATCCTGGCTGCCGTCATATTAAAATTAGGGGGCTATGGGATAATCCGAATAAATGTCATAACAAATTTTATTAACAATGTAACTAGACACATCATCATCGCCTTCAGAACATGATCTATCATTATTTTAAGAATTGTCTGTCTAATACAATCAGACTTGAAAAGAATAATTGCCTATTCCTCAATCGTACACATGGGGCTCACACTAGCAGGAATCAGCCTGACAAAGGAAAAAGGAATTATTTCAAGAGTCATCATCATGCTGGGGCACGGAATGTGTTCATCAGCCCTATTCTTTTTGTGTAACCAAATATACAAAAATAACAAATCCCGAAGAATAATCATAAATAAAGGAACAACAACTATGTCCCCCACTATAACTACATCATGATTTATCTTATGTATAATAAATGCCCCAATGCCGCCGTCAATTAATATCTTGGGAGAAATCTTAACACTCAAACTAGTAATAGAATGATCAATAAAATCAGTACTCTTTATTTTAATAATAATAATAGTGAGATTTTCTTATAGTATTATTATATTTTGTGTTCCAACTCACGGAAATTATTCAAAAATAAGAAAAAAAATCACGACATACAACAGCAAGAATTTAACAATTACGATTATACACATAATTCCAGGTATCGCCATAATTATCAAATCAAATCTTATAATAACCACCTATTTGGATAGTTTAATAAAAACATTAATCTGTGTAATTAAAAATAATAATATTTCCAAATTATAAACATAAGTTTAATTTTTACATTTATATTAATTACAAGTACAATTTTAATAATTTTATCAACCACCATACTAATTAAAAATGTTGCAGTAATTCTAGAATGAAAAATTCTTGAAATAAGGTCCAATAGAATAAGATTTATAATAATAATAGATTGAAAGTCCTCATTCTTCATGTTTTCGGTAGCAACGATCTCCTCAGCAATCATTACATATAATAAATTTTACATGCCAAAAGACCAAGTAACTAAGTTTACAAAAACTATTTTAACTTTTGTATTGTCTATAATAATTTTAATCGCAAGGCCCAACCTAGTGTCCGTTATACTTGGATGGGAGGGACTGGGAATATCGTCATTCATTTTAATTATGTTTTTTATAAACAAAAAATCAATAATAAGAAGAATTTATACCATAATCATAAATCGAATAGGAGACATTATAATAATAATTGCTATGATATTAGCCATAAATATAAACACCTGAAGAATTTTATCTATAACCACAGAAAGCTCAAAAATACTAATAATGGCCTTATGTGTTGGGATATTTTCAAAGAGAGCTCAAATTCCCTTTTCATCCTGACTCACAGAAGCCATGGCCGCCCCCACACCAGTGTCAGCCCTTGTCCACTCTTCCACATTGGTGACTGCAGGAGTGTATTTAATAATTCGGCTAGAACTAAGAATAAAGTTAACCAATATCAATAAATTTGTTTTAATCACAGCAACAATAACCCTAGTAATGGCCAGAATAAATGCTCTAACAGAATGAGACATTAAAAAGCTAGTAGCCCTATCCACCCTTAGTCAGCTAAGAGTTATGTTTATTAGAATTAGGATTAGCATGTACAAAATAGCAATATTCCACATATTAATGCACGCAATATTCAAAGCACTACTATTTTTATGCAGAAGAACAATAATCTCAATAGCAAATTCTCAGGACATTCGAAAAATCTCAAACTCAAATCAGCCCAGAATCGTAACAATAATAAGCTTTAATACGGCTAATCTAACCTTAATAGGACTAATCTTTACATCAGGATTTTACTCAAAAGAATTAATTATTGAAATAATAGAGATTAACAAAATAAACTATTTTACAATGATAATATTCTTGACTTGCATAGCAATCACCATATATTACTCTATTAAAATAATAGTTTTTACATCAAATAAGACCAGAAAAACAAAAATAAAAAACTATAAAGAGAATAAGAACCAAAAAATAAGAAAAATTTTAATCCTTATGCCGTCAGTAATCGCCGGTAATAAAATAAACTGAATCGTTAACATAAACGCACAAATCCCCTACCTAATTAAAATAGAAAAAACTGCACCAATCGCAGCCATACTACTGACAATCGCAGTAATCAAAGAAATAAATAGGAAAAACCTTGCAAAAAATAAAAAACTAAAGATGTTCATAAACTTTATGTGATTTATAAAAAATTTTTCAATCAAAACCAAAATATCTGCGTTTCCCAAAATAATGATACTAAACAAACACACAGAAACGGGAATTTTAGAATACACAATAAATAATACAAAAAAAAACATAGAAATAATAACCAACTTTAAAATCAAAATTCACCAGCAAAATATTAAAAAAATAATAATAAACATATTGCTAGTAATTTTAGTAATAATTTGTTTAAATAGCTTAAAAATAAAGCCCAATATTGAAGATATTAAGATACTTGATAAAAGTTTTAAATAAGCGCTATATAGTTTATTTAAAACAGTATATTTTCAATATACAGAAAGCAGTGTACTTATAACGGTACTATAAAAAATTAAAATTAAATTTCTCTAGAATATAGGGTTAAAAGGGCACAAAAAACATAGCCTTGAATAAAACAAACAAAAAACTCAAAAGCAAAAAGGCACAGCCCCACAGGAACAAAGTATCTTCCACACTCACCCAGAAGCCTTATTAAAAGATGACCAGAAATCATATTAGCCATCAAACGGACTCTTAAAGACCAAGGGCGGATAAAATTACTCACAGTTTCAATTAAAACCATGAAAGACATGAGCAAAACAGGAGTACCAACAGGGATTAAGTGTCTAAACATAGAGTTAGTAAAATTTAACCAACCCAAAATCATTAAACCTAACCAAAAGGGCAAAGCCAGTCTAATAGAAAAAACAAAGTGAGTAGAACAAGAAAATACATAGGGAATAAGCCCTAAAATATTAATAAACAAAATATAAAAAAATAAACAAACAAAGAACAAAAGACTTGTTTTTATTTTAGAAAAAGAAAAAAAAGTGACAAATTCTGATACTAAAAAGCCTATTATTAGACCAAACCTCACGCCCAATCTACCCAAAATCCCCCAGTAGTTAAAAACCAAAAAAAAAAAAAAAAAACACAAAGCCAGCCAGTTAAGCCTCAAGTCAAAATAGAAAGTAAATGGATCATAAACTTCAAACAATCTTATTAGAATATCAAATTGAAATTTAACCCAAGAGAACCTGAAATCTCAGAAGAACTAGTAATACGAGTTGAATTATGATAAATAAAAACAACAAAAATCAAATAAAATAGTAAAAATGTAAACATTAACAATAGCCAATAAAAAGCACTTATTTGAGGCAAAATGGTGAACTAATCCAAAATTTAACAGTTTTAAACTCCCTGCTGTTCTATCAATAAAGACAGACGCCCAACTTGTCATAGCTGATTTAAGAGATCAGAGCTTACTTAAAGCTTTTTAATGTATAAATAATTAATTAACCAATTACTAAAATTTTCAACTGTAACAATTTCAACAACAATTGGCATAAATCTGTGATTCGCTCCGCAGATCTCAGAGCACTGACCAAAAAAAAGACCTAGCCGATTAGGCCTAAAATTTAACTGATTTAAGCGACCAGGCACTGAATCTACCTTAACGCCCAATGCAGGAACAGTTCAAGAATGTAACACATCATAGGAACTAACAAGTAAACGCACCTTAATCAGTACTGGTAAAACAAAGCAGTTATCAACCTCAAGAAGACGAACTAAATTGTAAACTATATAAGAATCAAACTCGATATCCTTAAAATCTCCATACTCATAACTCCAAAATCACTGATGTCCCATTACCTTACACGTAATTCCAGGATAACGGACCTCATCCATCAAATACAAAATACGAATAGAAGGGAATGCTAAAAATAACAAAATAATCAAAGGCAAAGAAGTTCAGACAGACTCCAAAAGCTGATTATCCAGCACGTAACGACTTACAAAACCAGAAAAACTTAAAAAAATTATAACATAAACCACAAATAACAAGATTAGACTAATAACCAAGAAAGAAAAATCATAAAAAAAAATTATCTCCTCTATAATAAAACTTGCGCTATTTTGAAAATTTAAATTTAACCAAGTGTTCAAATCTAAAGAGAAAAATAATCTATAAATAAATCTTAAATTTATCGCACTCAACTCTGCCACAATAGATTAAAAATAAACAAGGCCCGTCTCACCAAATCTGTGGGACAGAGAGGGCTTATTTAAAGATCATTCTAATGAACTCTTTACCACCAAGTAAAAATGAACCAGCCGAACGCTTAAAAAAGACTCTAGAATCAAAAATAAAAAAAAAATAATAGAAACCAGCCTAATAATGCTCCCAAAAGAAGAAATTTTGTTTCAAAATAAATAGCAATCACCGTAATCTGAATAACGACGAGGTATGCCCCCTAAACCCAAAAAGTGCTGAGGAAAAAAAGTAAGATTAACACCAATAAACATTAAATAAAACTGAGAAATTAATATATAACAGTTTATTCCCACACCTGTAACTAAAGGAAACCAAAAAATGAAACCTCCAACAATTGCAAAAACAATTCCCATAGAAAGAACATAATGAAAATGGGCAACAACAAAATAAGTATCATGTAAACAAACGTCAACTGAAGAATTACCTAGAACAATGCCCGTCAAGCCCCCCATGGTAAACAAAAACAAAAACCCCAAAAATCAAAAAGCCAGGGGACTAAATCAATTAAAATGCATCCCCCCAAGAGTAGCCAATCAACTAAAAATTTTAATGCCAGTAGGAACAGCAATAACCATTGTAGCAGAAGTAAAATAAGCTCGAGTATCTACATCTATTCCTACAGTAAACATATGGTGGCCTCAGACAATAAAACCAAGAACTCCAATAGTTACCATTGCGTAAATTATCCCCAATCCTCCAAAAACTTCTATTTTACCAGCCTCATTTCTGATTAAATGAGAAACAATTCCAAAACCAGGAAGAATTAAAACATAAACTTCAGGATGACCAAAAAATCAAAATAAATGTTGATACAAAATGGGATCGCCCCCCCCCAGAGGATCATAAAAGGAACTATTAAAATTCCGATCAAAAAGAAGCATAGTGATGGCACCTGCCAAAACTGGAAGAGAAATTAATAACAAAAATACGGTAATCAGAACAGACCAGACAAATAAACTAATTATGTCCAACCCCACCCCAACTAAACGCATATTAAAAATAGTAACAATAAAATTGATCGCCCCCAAAATAGAAGAGGCACCAGCAATATGAAGAGAAAGAATAGATATATCAACTGAACACCCTCTATGAGACAAATTAAGCGAAAGGGGGGGATAGACAGTCCATCCAGTGCCTGACCCACCCCCTACAATTAATCTCCCCACCATCATAGTTAAAGAAGGAATTAATAATCAAAATCTCAGATTATTTATTCGTGGAAAAGCCATATCAGGAGACCCAACTATTAGAGGGACAAGCCAATTTCCGAATCCCCCAATAACCAAGGGTATAGTCATGAAAAAAATTATGATAAAAGCATGAGAGGTGACTAAAACATTATACAATTGATCATTTAAAAGAAAAGAACCCACATTTCTCAATTCAGTACGAATTAACAAGCTAAAAGAAGTCCCTACAAGACCTCTTCAAATTCCAAAAATAAAATAAAGCATTCCAATATCTTTGTGATTAGTAGAAAAAGCCCAAGTATACAT